AAGAGAAAAGTCATATAAAGTTATATACAAATCACTACCCCCTTTTTTGTATTTCCTTAATTTATTTCCTTAATTGAATTTCGGTTGATTAGAACGAAGTTCCTTAAAAACCTCCGCCTTCTTTAAAATATCCTGAACAGTTCCTGTAGGTTGAGCCCCTTTTTCAAGGAAATATAAAATAGCAGGAACATTTAAATAAGTTTGATTCTTTATCGGATCATAAAAGCCCACTTTCCGAAGATCTTTTCCTTCTCTTCGGGATCGGACATCAATTGCAACGATTCGATAGACGGCTCATTGGGATAGATGTAGATGAACAACACCCCCCCTAGAAACGTATAGGAAGCTTTCTCCTCGTACGGCTCGAGAAAAATGATTGATTCGAGGTTTTGTCTCTGTATGGAATTCTATCTAAGAAATGACAAATGGGTCCATAAAATAATCAAATCAATTAAAGATTTAAGTCTTTTTTTCTTCTTTCTTCCTTAAAATGAAAAAAAACCATCCGTACTCTCATAACTCAAGTTGGATAACTTTCAAATAGTTCAAAGGGAAATCTTTCGGCAATTTCATTTATTGAGTGGTCTTTCCTCCTTTTATGTTTGTCTCGTTTAAAATCAATTTGGATTCTTCAGTCTGATCCAGTTATTAAGACAATTTAAAAGGCCTTTTCTTGTTCTGGGATCCTTTATCTTTGTTTTATTTTAAATCATTGGGTTTAGACATTACTTCGGTGCTTTTTAATCCTTTCAAAACGGCAGCAACATACCCTTTTTTTGATTTCTATGAAAGAATCCTACAGACGATGGATTCCCTCGTGAAACACTTTGGATCGAAAAAGTTTGATCAATTCCAAGAAATTTTTGAAGTGGAAACTTGCTCGAATTGGATTCTTTCGATTTCCATACCGAAGATATATTTACGAAGTTGTTCCAATTTTTTTATTGATTGGCATTAACCCTAGACCCTTGCCCCGAGAAATAAATTAATACTTTCTACTCGAGCTCCATCATGGACTATTTATATTCCAAGCCAAAGCGGTTCTAATGAAACAGAACCAATGATGTCGAGCCAAGAGCACCTTCATTCCTACATAAAATGGTGGATGTACAAATCCACAACGGATCGTGTCCTTCAAGTCGCACGTTGCTTTCTACCACATCGTTTCAAACGAAGTTTTACCATAACATTCCTCTAAGAACCGGTATGGAATTGATTCAATTATGGAATCATGAATAGTCATTGGTTCGGCTGATGTATAAACACCATAATCTATAGTATTATCTATACTATAGATATAGATAATACTATAATATAGGTTACTATAGAGATAGGTGGATAAAAGATTTTTCTGAAGAAGTCTTAGTAAGACCCCATCGCTAATATTAATTTATCTAACATATTCAAAAATATTTAATATATCAATTATTTATATAAATAATAATAAATAAGACAAATAAATGGGTTCTTTTTGATTCTGCATCTTCACGTGACTCAATAGGAGAGATTTACCTATTTCATACTTCTTCAAACAGCATTCAAATAGCAAAGATTCCGCTTCTAAGGCTAAGGAATAATTAAAACTATTTATATTTCTAATGTAGAATAAATTGAAAAACGACGTCATTTTTTGAAGAAAATTTGATAGTTAAAGACCACTTTTGATCATCTTAGGAAAAAAGATAAGTCTTTCTTTTTTAATTGAATCATCAACGATTTCAATGATTTAAAATAGCTAAATTAGATAACTAGACCAACCAACAAATCCAATTTTTTTATGAGATGGATAAAAAAAGATTAATGTAAGGTAAGATTTTAATTCTTATTCTTTTTTTCATCTGATTGATAAAACCCAAAGAAATGGGGAGGTTTTCGTATCTATCAATTTGATCAAATAGACTGAGTAATTGTCGCCGTTTATAGATATTGAAATTAATGTCTTCCCATTACTGATTAACTCCTGTCTACCCCATTCTATGGAACTGATGCAACATAAATCAAAAGAAGGGGGTGTCCTAGTCTTTTTTACGAAATGCGAGCTTGTCTAGGCACAAAGCCAAACAAGTACAGATTAAGTAAAGTTTTTGCTCCTTTTTTTTGATATTTTAGCCTAACTCATTGATTAAAAATTAAGAGACTTAGTGAATTTAATTAGTACCAAAAACCCCTCTTGGCGAAAAGTAAAGTAAAGAAATCCACAAAAAATAAAATTGAATCTAATTAGGCTAATTTAGGGGATAGAGAATACGAGATAGGGAATATACATTCTTTCGCATCTCGATTCAGTTTTTGAAAAAAAAAAGGATTCATCGAAGAAAAAAATCAGAAACAACAATCACATTCCAGCTAACATTTCGATTTTAAACAGAACCTTGTTAAAAAAGCAATCTATATTCTCATAGAATATATATATTCTGGGACGGAAGGATTCGAACCTCCGAATAGCGGGACCAAAACCCGTTGCCTTACCACTTGGCCACGCCCCATTTAGATTTCTATT